TTATAAAATGTTTGATTTTTTTGCATTGAAATTTTTTGGAATTTTTTAATAGAATTTTTTAGGCCAAAATTTGTGGCGGGTTGTGTGATGCTTAAATGCAATGTGCATGTATATATATACAATGCAGATGGCTAAACCTTATCCCAACTTGTTGGCCTGCACGTTCTCGGACCTTCCTTGGTTTCGGGGTTTGACAAGGATAACAGGATTCGCTGAGCGAAGGGGGGTAGGGGGGTTTGTCGCGCAAAAACCAAAAGGGGGGCATATATATAAGGGTAAGTTGAAGAAGGAATGAATATGTTATGCACTTGAGATATTAATATGTTATTCTTAAGTTATGTCTTTTAATAATTAACCTATATTAATCTAAGCAAGGAAAATGTTCAACCTTAATTCAATATTTGTGTTTACACTCTGATATGCCAAATGAAAGGTTACCTAAAAAGAACCATATGCATATAAAAGAATGCTCGGCATGTGGGGTAATGAGGAGTATGTAATTATATCAGTAACCAATATGCAAGTTTTGAGTAAGGAGATGGGGGACTTATTCTAAAAATACCTGAGATAGAAACAAGATACAAGGAATAATTCATAAAATACCTTAACTTAGTTAAGTGTCCCTGATTCTATCATGGGTAATATGCCTTATATGATAGGGTTGGTGGTCTCTTACTACATTAATATTTTTAAAGTAAACCTTAGCTGGTTAGACAAAGTAAACATTGGAGGAGGATTATAGTGGTAGATAAATCATTATTATAATTTAAAATAATTTATTATTGATATTTAATAATTTAGTTTATGTAAGTCTTAGACGTTAGTACTTGCTTTGGGGTTAAATTAATTGAATGGTGATAATACATATATTAGTACTAATGCATATGTAATATTATACATATTATGCACTATACCATACATGTAACTATCAGAAGATAGTTTAATTTAGAATTCTGGCTTTGGGAGCCAGGGGTGGGAGTTAAAATCTCTCTCTTCTGGGCACTAGGGGGGAATTTAACCCCCGATCTTCGGATTACAAGACCGATGCTTTTATGCTAAGCTACTAGGGCAGGCTCATTTTAATGCTTTATTTTCCACTCATCCTGCTAGGGGAATAAGAATTAGGAAGAGTGCAAAATATAAGACGGATGCGATTTGGCCGATAATTACGTATGGGTGCTCTACGGGTATACCTCCAATTCATGTTAGGATTATTATATCTGCTACTAGGGTTCAGAATAAAAATTGTGTCATTGGGCGGAATGTGAGTCCTCGTTGTTTAGAGGTGTGAAGGATGGGAACTACTATTAGAATTAGGATGGAAAATAGTAATGCAAGAACTCCTCCTAGCTTGTTTGGGATGGATCGGAGGATGGCGTAGGCAAACAGAAAATATCATTCCGGTTTAATATGTGGGGGTGTAACTATTGGGTTGGCAGGTGTAAAATTGTCGGGGTCTCCCAATAGGTTGGGAGAAAATAAAGCCAGCGATGTTAGGGCTAGTAGTATTAATACGAAGCCAAGAAGGTCTTTGTATGAAAAGTATGGGTGGAAAGAAATTTTATCTGCGTCGGAGTTTAGTCCGGCTGGGTTGTTTGACCCTGTTTCGTGTAGGAATAGGAGGTGAATAACAGTTGCGGCAGCGATAATAAATGGAAGGAGGAAGTGGAATGCGAAGAATCGTGTTAATGTTGCATTATCTACTGAAAAGCCCCCTCAAATTCATTGGACTAGGGTGTTTCCTATATAGGGAACTGCTGATAGTAAATTTGTAATTACTGTGGCACCTCAGAAGGATATTTGTCCTCATGGGAGAACATAACCAACAAAGGCTGTTATTATGACTAGTAAAAGGAGAACTACTCCGATATTTCAGGTTTCTTTATATAAATATGAGCCATAGTACAGGCCTCGGGCAACATGTATATAAATACAAATGAAAAAGAATGATGCTCCATTAGCGTGTATATTTCGAATAAATCAGCCATAATTTACGTCTCGACAAATATGAGCAACTGATGAAAATGCGGTTGAAATATCTGAGGTATAGTGTATAGCTAGAAATAGTCCTGTTAGGATCTGTGCAATTAAACATAGTCCTAAGAGGGACCCAAAGTTTCATCACACTGAGATATTGGAGGGTGTTGGTAGGTCAACTAGTGCGTCATTAGCAATTTTTATGAGTGGGTGGGTTTTTCGTAGGCTTGCCATTATTGTTCTTGTAGTTGAATTACAACGGTGGTTCTTCAAGTCATTGGTCTCGGTTAAAATCCGAGCAAGAATTATGACCTATTTTATGATTATATTGTTGGTGGCTCTAGTTGTTGGTTTAATTGCTGTTGCTTCTAATCCCACACCTTATTTTGCTGCTTTGGGTTTAGTGGTGGCAGCAGGGGTGGGGTGCGGGGTTTTAATTGGTTGTGGGGGGTCTTTTTTATCTCTAGTTCTTTTTTTAATTTATCTGGGCGGAATGCTTGTAGTATTTGCTTATTCAGCGGCTTTGGCTGCTGAGCCTTTTCCAGAAGCTTGGGGAAGTCGTTCTGTTGCCAGTTATGTACTGGTTTATTTAGTGGGGGTTATTTTGGTGGCTAGTTTATTTTGGGGTGAGTGATATGAGGGTTCTTGAGTAGTTACTGACGGGTTGAAAGAGTTTTGTATGCTGCGGGGCGACGTTAGTGGTGTAGCTGTTATATATTCTTTTGGTGGTATAATGCTTGTTATTTGTGCCTGAGTATTACTTTTAACATTACTTGTTGTGTTAGAACTTACTCGGGGGTTAAGTCGTGGTACGCTCCGCGCAGTTTAAATAGCTGTTAAAAAAATGGCCAGGGTTAGAGTCAATAAAAAAATAGTTAGGTATGTTTTGATCATGCCCCGTTGAATGTCACTTGTAATTTTTGATATCATTATTTGAGTAAAAGCTAATCCTTTCGGGCCCGAGACTTCGTATCATGTTTGGTCGAGCTTTGTGGCAATTGATTGGCCTAATATAAGGTTAATTTTTGGGGTAAGTCGATGAATTATTGAGGGAAAATAGCCTAATATGTTTGAGAAGTTATGTGGGTAGACTTTAGGAGCAACTTTAATTTGCTTTTTGGTTATAGCTGTTAGTTCTATTGCAATTAGGAGTCCAATAATGGTAATCATTAGAGCTGCTATTTTCAGGGGTGTTGGTATTGTTATAATGGGTGTTTTAGAGGGCAGGAAGTTAGAGGTAATAATAAGTCCTGCAACAATGCTCCCTCAGGCAAGTCGCTTAAGGGGCTTAATTACTAGGGGATTATTTTCGTTGATGGGGGATAGTGGAGTAAAGCGGGGAGATCCTATAGTAACAAAGAATACAACCCGGAAGCTATAAACGGCAGTAAATGATGTGGCAATTAGCGTAAGAATTAGGGCTCAGGCGTTTAGGTGAGAGGTGTTTAGGGCTTCAATAATGGCGTCTTTTGAGTAGAATCCGGCGAGAAAGGGAGTTCCTGTTAATGCTAGGCTACCAATAGTTAAGTAGGCTGAAGTAGCGGGCATTAGGTTGTGGAGGCCTCCTATTTTTCGGATATCTTGTTCATCATTTAGGCTGTGAATAATGGATCCTGAGCACAAAAATAGTATGGCCTTGAAAAAGGCGTGTGTGCAGATGTGTAAAAATGCTAGTTGCGGTTGATTTAGTCCAATTGTAACTATTATGAGGCCTAGCTGGCTGGATGTGGAGAAAGCTACAATTTTTTTAATATCATTTTGGGTTAGAGCACAGGTGGCTGTGAATAGGGTTGTTAAGGCTCCTAAGCATAAACAGATTGTCAGTGCGGTTTTGTTATTTTCTATAAGGGGGTGAAGACGAATCAGCAAGAAAATTCCTGCAACTACTATAGTGCTAGAATGTAGAAGGGCAGATACTGGCGTGGGGCCCTCCATGGCAGAGGGGAGCCAGGGATGTAGGCCAAATTGGGCCGATTTTCCTGTTGCTGCTAGGATAAGTCCTATTAGGGGAATTGTTATATCAAAATTTTTTGACAATAAGAAGATTTGCTGAATTTCTCATGAATTAAGATTTATAGCAAATCAGGCTATACTTAAGATTAGTCCAATGTCTCCTACTCGATTATAAATTACAGCCTGGAGGGCTGCTGTATTAGCGTCTGCTCGTCCATACCACCATCCGATTAATAAGAAAGATATAATCCCTACTCCTTCCCAACCAATAAACAATTGAAACATGTTATTGGCTGTAACAAGTATAATTATAGCTACTAAGAATAGTAGGAGATATTTAAAGAATCGGCTTATATTTGGGTCAGAGTGTATGTATCATAATGCAAATTCTAAAATAGATCATGTAACATAAAGGGCAATAGGGGTAAAAATAAGGGAATAATGGTCGAATTTAAAGCTGATGTTTGTGTCAAACATATGTGTATTTATTCACTGTCAGTTTGTAGTGATACTTTCTATCCCTTGGTCTAAAAAAATTATAAGGGGTAAAAGACTAATAAAAAATGCAGTACTGACAGCAGTTTTAACATGTGTATTTGCCCATTTTGGGTCTTTAGGTTGTGGGCTTAGTGTTGTTAGTAGTGGAAATATAAGAATTACAATTACTAAAATAAGTGAGGAGGATATAATTAGTGTCGTTGGGTTCATAGCTTCCACTTGGATTTGCACCAAGAGTTTTTGGTTCCTAAGACCAATGGATAAACTATTATCCTTCAGAAGCGTAAGGAAGCCGCGGATTTTAACCGCGGTGTATAAGGATTAGCAGTACTTATTGATTTCTGTCCTTCCTTGGTGAGTAAGGGGACTTTAACTCCTGTCTTTAGAATCACAATCTAATGTTTTGGTTAAACTATACTTACTAGTAGCACCAGCCTCATATTAGTTCTGGTTTTGTCACAAGAAGTAATACTGGGATTAGGTGAAGGGCTATTAAGAGATGTTCTCGGGTGTGAAAGGGGGGGAGTTTTATGATATGGCTGGGGGTTGGTCCTCGTTGGGATATTAAAAATATATAGAGGGAGTAGCCCGCTGTAATAAGTGTCCCCGCACCGGTAAGCATAATAGTTCATGGGGATCAGTTAAATAGGGTTGTAATAATTATAAGTTCACCTATTAGGTTGGGCAGGGGGGGTAATGCTAAATTAGCGAGATTAGCAATGAGTCATCATACTGCTGTTAGTGGAAAAATTATTTGTAATCCTCGGGCAAGGATCATAGTTCGGCTGTGTGTTCGTTCATAGGCTGTATTAGCTAGACAGAATAATATTGAGGATACTAATCCGTGAGCAATTATTAGAATAATTGCTCCTGAAAACCCTCAGGGTGTTTGAATTAGAATGCCCCCTGCTACAAGACCTATATGGCTTACTGATGAGTAGGCAATTAGTGATTTAAGGTCAGTTTGTCGCAAACAAATAGAACCTGTTATAATAATACCTCAAAGCGCTAAAATAATAAATGGGTATACTAATTCTTTTGATAAAGGGTCAAGTATAATCATTATACGCATTATACCATAGCCCCCCAGTTTTAGTAATACTGCTGCTAGTACCATTGAGCCTGCAACAGGGGCTTCTACATGTGCTTTAGGGAGTCACAGGTGTACTCCATATAGTGGTATTTTTACTAGGAATGCAATTAAACATGCAGCCCATCAAATGTTATGGCCCCAGGAGTTTAGTAGGAGGGGCTGAGAGTACTGAATTACTAGCATTGATAGTGTTCCTGTAGATTGTTGAAGTAAAAGTAATGCTACTAAAAGAGGTAAAGAGCCTGCTAGAGTATAAAATAGGAAATAGGTTCCAGCATTAAGTCGTTCAGTCTGATTTCCTCATCGTGTAATAATAATAAGGGTTGGGATAAGTGTGGCCTCAAATATAATGTAAAATATAATAATTTCAGTGGCACCAAATGCTATAATAAGAAAAGTTTGTAATGAGGTTAAGAGTGTAATATACAGGCGTTGTCGGCTAATAGGCTCGGGGTTGATGTGATTCTGACTAGCTAAAATTATTAATGGGAGAAGTCAGCATGTTAATACTAGCAGGGGTGTTGATAAAGGGTCTGTGGCTAAATATATATTAGATATAGTTCATCCGGTTTCTGATGTTCATTTAAACCATGTCAGGCTTACAAGGGCAATTGAGAGGCTGTGGGTAATTGTAGCTGTTCATAATCATTTGGGGGAAATTAGTCAAATTGTTGGAAACAATATAATTGTGGGAATTAATACTTTTAGCATTGTAAGAGATTTAGGTTTTGTAAACGGTCGGTTCCATGGGTTCGGGCCGTAGCTACTAGAAGTGCAAGGCCTGTGCTCGCTTCGCAGGCGGAGAAGGCTAGTAGTAGCATAGGGGCTGTAGAGAAACTTGTGGACTCAAATTGTAGTGCCCATAGGGCTAGTGCAATAAAAAGAGATAATATTATTCCTTCTAAGCATAGGAGGGCAGAGAGTAAGTGAGTGCGGTGGAATGCTAATCCCATCAATCCTAAAATAAATGCAGAGCTAAAGCTGAAGTGTACTGGTGTCATAAGAGGGTTATGGATTTAAACCATAATTTTCTGAGCCGAAATCAGAGGTCTTATGTTGGACTAACTCTCTTATTCTGCTCATTCAAGGCCTCCTTGGGTTCACTCATAAATTAGTCCTAGTGTTAATAAAATAAGGACTGAGGTAGCCCAAAAGAATGTTCCTGTAGGGTTGTGGAGTTGGTCCCCTCAGGGCAGGGGGAGGAGGAGGGCAATTTCTAAATCAAATAATAAAAATAGAATGGCAACTAAGAAGAATCGGAGGGAAAAGGGCAACCGGGCAGAACCTAAGGGATCAAATCCGCACTCATAAGGGGATAATTTTTCTGCATCAGGATTTATTTGGGGCAATCAAAAAGAGATAACTGCTAAGATTGAGGATAAAGTTAGTGCAATAATAAGAATTGTTATAATTAAGTTCATTATCTTTCCCTGGGGTTTAACCAAGACTAAATGATTGGAAGTCACTTGTACTAATTTAATACTAGAAAGATATGAGCCTCATCAGTAGATAGAGACGTATAAGAATAGTCAGACTACGTCAACGAAGTGTCAATATCAGGCAGCGGCTTCGAAGCCGAAATGATGTTCGGAGGTAAAGTGGTATTGGACCTGGCGCAGGAGGCAAACAGCTAAAAAGGTTGATCCAATAATTACGTGTAGTCCGTGGAATCCTGTGGCCACGAAGAAGGTGGAGCCATAAACTCCATCTGCAATTGTAAAGGGTGCTTCATAATACTCTATGGCCTGGAGAGCGGTAAAATAAAGTCCGAGTAAAATTGTGAGTGCAAGAGACTGGATAGCCTGTTTTCGTTCACCCTCCATAATACTATGGTGGGCTCATGTAACTGTGACGCCAGATGCTAGAAGAACTGCTGTGTTAAGAAGGGGCACTTCAAAGGGGTCTAGCGGAGTAATTCCTGTGGGGGGCCAACAACCTCCTAGCTCGGGTGTCGGGGCTAGGCTTGAGTGGTAAAAGGCCCAGAAGAACCCGAGAAAAAAGAATACTTCTGAGGTAATAAATAAAATTATGCCATAGCGCAATCCTTTTTGTACTGGGGGTGTGTGGTGCCCTTGGAAGGTGCCTTCCCGGATAATGTCACGTCATCATTGAAATATAGTGAGGAGAAGAAGAATTAGTCCTAGAGTTATAAGTGTTGTTGAATGGAAGTGAAACCAGATTGCTAGGCCGGATGTTATTAATAAAGCACCGACGGCTCCGGTTAATGGTCATGGGCTGGGGTCAACCATGTGATATGCATGTGCTTGGTGTGCCATTAGACGTTTTCTTGTAAATATAGGCTTAGTAGAAGTACAAATACGTAAGCTTGAATTATTGCTACTGCAACTTCTAGAAGTGTAAGGAGAAATAATACAGCAGCGGTTAAGATTGCTACTGTGGGTATTATTGGCATGAGAACGAAGACGGCTGTAGCAATAAGTTGAATTAATAGGTGACCTGCAGTTAAATTAGCTGTAAGTCGAACGCCTAGGGCCAACGGGCGAATAAATAAGCTGATTGTTTCGATGATAATTAGTACGGGGATAAGGGGGATGGGGGTTCCTTCTGGCAGAAGATGTCCAAGAGCTACGGTTGGTTGATTACGCATGCCAATAATTACTGTAGCAAGTCAAAGTGGCACTGCAAGCCCTATATTTAATGATAGTTGCGTTGTAGGTGTAAAAGTGTAAGGGAGAAGGCCAAGTATGTTAATGGTAATGAGGAATACTATTAAAGAAGCAAATAGCAGGGCTCATTTATGCCCGGGTACACTTAGGGGGAGTAGGAGTTGATTAGTAAATCGGTTAATAAATCATGTTTGAAGGGTAATAAGTCGGTTATTTAGTCATCGAGAGGGGGGTGTTGGAAATAGAACTCAGGGTAATGCAATTGCAACGGCAATAAGAGGAACTCCTAGGAAAGAGGGGCTTGCAAATTGGTCAAAAAAGCTTGTTATCATGGTCAGTCTCAAGGCTCAGTTTTATGTTTTTCTTCATTTATTGGGGCGGGTTCATTAGGTGTTATATGGTTTATAATTTTAGTCGGAATAATAGTTAGAAAAATGATTCATGAAAATACTAGGATGGCAAATCAGGGGTTTGGGTTTAGTTGGGGCATTTCACTAGAGGTGGTCGGTAGTCACCAAACTTTGGCTTAAAAGGCCAACGCTTTGTCCAATAATTAGCTTTCTAGTGAGGCGTCTTCTAGTATTAATGAAGATCAGCTTTCGAAGTGTTCTAGTGGGACGGCTTCAACTACAATTGGTATAAAGCTGTGATTGGCACCACAGATTTCAGAACATTGTCCATAGAATACACCGGGGCGGGAGGCAATAAAGGCAGTTTGGTTTAGTCGTCCTGGCACTGCATCTATTTTTACCCCTAAAGAGGGGACAGCTCAAGAGTGTAATACATCTTCAGCGGATACAAGGACTCGAATTGGTGACTCTATTGGGACTACTATTCGGTGATCTGTCTCCAGAAGTCGAAATTGTCCGGGCGTAAGGTCTTGGGTTGGGATTATATATGAGTCAAAGCCTAGGTCTTCATAATCTGTATATTCGTAGCTTCAGTATCATTGGTGTCCTATTGCTTTAATTGTAAGGTGGGGGTCATTAATTTCATCTATAAGGTATAAAATTCGAAGAGAGGGGAGAGCAATCAAAACTAGAATAACAGCTGGTAAAATAGTTCATACAATTTCGATTTCTTGAGAGTCTAAAATATACTTATTTGTAAGTTTGGTTGAAACCATTGCAATAATAATATAGAGTACTAAGGTACTAATTAAGAATACAATTATTAGAGCGTGGTCATGGAAATGAAGAAGTTCTTCTATAACGGGTGATGCCGCGTCTTGGAATCCTAGTTGTGTGGGGTGTGCCATTAGCTCTTGGGGTTTAAGACATACAGGGATTTAACCTGCAATTTCACCTTGACAAGGTGATGTAATTTGCATTTTACTAATATCTTAAAAGAAAGTGACAGAGTGGTTATGTGACTGGCTTGAAACCAGTATATGGGGGTTCAATTCCTTCCTTTCTCGTTAATTTGATTGAACTTGAACAAAGGCAGGCTCTTCAAATGTGTGATATGGTGGAGGGCAGCCGTGTAGTCATTCTACATTTGTTATAGTTAATTCTACTGATGATACTTCTCGTTTAGCGGCGAAGGCTTCTCATAAAATAAATAAGAATATGATTACTGCTACTAGAGAAATTAGTGATCCAATAGATGATACTGTATTTCATAGTGCATAGGCATCAGGGTAGTCAGAATATCGTCGTGGTATTCCTGCTAATCCTAGGAAGTGTTGTGGGAAAAATGTAAGGTTTACCCCAATAAATATTACTCCAAAGTGAATTTTTGTTCAAGTATCATTTAAAGTGTATCCTGAGAATAGTGGAAATCAGTGAACAAAGGCAGCCATAATAGCAAATACGGCCCCTATTGAGAGAACGTAGTGAAAGTGTGCTACTACATAATATGTGTCGTGGAGAACAATGTCAAGTGATGAATTAGCTAAAACAATTCCTGTTAATCCCCCTACTGTAAAGAGGAAGATAAAACCTAGTGCCCATAATATAGGTGTTTCTCATTTAATAGAGCCCCCATGGAGTGTAGCTAGTCAGCTAAATACCTTTACCCCTGTTGGGATGGCAATAATTATAGTTGCAGATGTAAAATAGGCGCGGGTGTCTACATCTATTCCAACGGTAAACATGTGGTGGGCTCAGACAATGAAGCCTAGAAGACCAATGGCTATTATGGCTCATACCATTCCCATGTAGCCAAAGGGTTCTTTTTTACCTGCATAATAAGCTACAACATGTGAGATAATACCAAAGCCTGGTAAAATAAGAATATAAACTTCTGGGTGGCCAAAAAATCAGAATAGGTGTTGATATAAGATTGGGTCCCCTCCTCCTGCGGGGTCAAAGAATGTAGTATTAAGATTTCGGTCTGTAAGAAGCATTGTAATGCCAGCTGCTAGGACTGGTAGTGATAGTAGAAGAAGTACTGCTGTTACAAGTACGGCTCAAACAAAGAGAGGTGTTTGATACTGGGAAATAGCCGGGGGTTTTATATTAATAGTTGTAGTAATAAAATTAATTGCACCTAGAATTGATGAAACACCTGCTAGGTGAAGTGAAAAAATTGTCAGGTCTACTGATGCCCCTGCATGTGCAAGGTTGCCTGCAAGTGGAGGATAAACTGTTCAGCCTGTCCCCGCCCCGGCCTCTACGCCAGAAGAGGCTAATAGTAGAAGGAATGAGGGGGGTAGGAGTCAGAAGCTTATATTATTTATACGTGGGAATGCTATGTCGGGTGCTCCAATTATTAGGGGTACAAGTCAGTTTCCAAACCCGCCGATAAGAATTGGCATTACTATAAAGAAAATTATAACAAAGGCGTGAGCGGTAACAATGACATTATAAATTTGGTCATCTCCAAGGAGTGATCCAGGTTGGCTTAGTTCAGCTCGGATGAGGAGGCTTAAAGCAGTCCCCACTATTCCGGCTCAGGCACCAAATACAAGATAAAGGGTGCCAATGTCTTTGTGGTTAGTAGAAAAGAATCAGCGTGTAATTGCCACAGGTAGGGTAGCCGAGCGCTTAGGCGGTGGGTTGTAGCCCCGAAGACAGAGGTTTGAGTCCTCTCCCTACTACAAGCCCCGTGGTGAAGTAACATGTTGGATTGCAAATCCAAAGACGTAGGCTAACAGCCTGCCGGGGCTTTTCCCGCCTTACTCGGCTAACGGCGGGAAAAGTAGATGGATGCTCGCTGGCTTGAGCGCTTAGCTGTTAACTAAGAGTTTGTAGGATCGAGGCCTTCCCATCTAGTAAGGCCTTAGTTTAATAAAAACATTTGATTTGCAATTAGAAAATGCAAGATAGACTCTTGTAGGTCTTATCAGGGACTAGAAGATTTTCACTTCTGCTTAGGGCTTTGAAGGCCCTTGGTCTTATGTTATCCTAAGTCTCTAAGTAGCTATTATAAGAACGGCCGGGGTTACTGGCAGAAGTCCTAGTGCGATTGTAGTGGAAATTGTTAGTGGAAGGGAGTTTTGGGTTGTTTTAACCCGTCAAGGGGTGATTGAGTTGGTTGTGTTGGGTGAAATAGTAAGTGTTATTGCATAGCAGAGGCGCAGGTAAAAGTAAAGGCTAAGCAGGGCGGCTAGTGCTATAATTGTGGCGGTAATTGGTAGGCTTTGTTTTGTTAATTCTTGTAAAATTAATCATTTTGGTATAAAGCCTGTTAGGGGTGGTAATCCTCCTAGTGATAATAATACTAGGGCGGTTGTTGCTGTTAAAATTGGATTATTTGATCAGGCCATTGTAAGTGTATTAATTTTAGTGGAAGATGTTGTTTTTAGGGTTAGGAATGCGGCGGAGGTCATGAAGATATATGTGCCTAGTGCTAGAAGTGTAAGTTGGGGGGCATATTGTAAAACAATAATTATTCATCCTATATGTGCGATGGAAGAATATGCTAATACTTTTCGTAACTGCGTTTGATTTAGTCCGCCTCACCCTCCGGTTAGTGTTGATGCAAGTCCAAGAGTTGTAAGTAGGATGGGGTCGATGGCTTGGGCTGTCTGGATAATTAGGGCTAGTGGGGCTAACTTTTGTCATGTTAATAAAATAAGTCCTGTGAGAAGGTCCAAGCCTTGTAGTACTTCTGGTATTCAGAAATGCATGGGGGCTAATCCAATTTTAAGTGCTAGGGCGGTAATTACCATTGTGTTTGCAATAGGGCTTGTCATATTATTTATGTCCCATTCACCTGTAATTCAGGCATTTGTGGTGCTTGCAAACAGGATTATTGCCGCTGCAGTGGCTTGGGTTAGGAAATATTTTGTGGTGGCTTCTACCGCTCGGGGGTGGTGGTGTTGAGCTATTAGGGGGACAATTGCTAGAGTATTAATTTCTAGTCCTATTCAAGCTAGTAATCAGTGGGAGCTAGCGAAGGTTAGGGTGGTTCCAAGTCCTAGGCTGGATAATAAAATTATAAGTACGTAGGGGTTCATTGATGGAGGAGGGACTTTAACCGTCATGTTCGGGGTATGGGCCCGAAAGCTTAATTAGCTGACCCCATCTTAGAAAGTGGTGTAGAGGAAGCACTAAGAGTTTTGATCTCTTGGGCATGGGTTCGACCCCCTTCTTTCTAAGAACTGAGGGGATTTTAGCCCCTGTAAGCCACTCTATCAAAGTGGTCCCTAGGCACTCGGGCACAGTTCCTGTACTATAGCTGAGGGGGTAGGCCTGCTAATGCGACGGGTAGTGCAATGTGTCATAACACAAGGGCCAAGGTTAGGGGTAGGAAATTTTTTCACACAAGATGTATTAATTGGTCATAACGGAATCGCGGGTACGAGGCTCGTACTCATAGGAAAATTATAGATAATAATGCGGCTTTTGTTATGAGTCCAATCGTTGTTAATTCAGGTATATTAGGGAAATGTGATGTACCAAGAAATAGCACGGCGGATAGGGTATTTATTAATAAAATATTTGCATACTCGGCTAAGAAAAATAGAGCAAAGGGTCCTCCTGCATACTCTACGTTGAAACCTGAGACTAATTCCGATTCACCCTCTGTTAGATCGAAAGGTGCTCGGTTTGTTTCGGCTAGTGTTGAAATATACCATATCGCCGCGAGGGGTCATGCAGGGGCTAAAAGTCAAATGCTTTCTTGGGCTGTGTTGAAGGTTTGGAGGGTATAACCACCTGAAAAGATGATTACTGATAACAAGATTAGTCCTAGGCTTACTTCATAAGAAATTGTTTGAGCCACCGCTCGTAGGGCTCCAATTAGGGCATATTTTGAATTTGATGCTCATCCTGATCCTAGGATGGAATATACTGCAAGGCTGGATAGTGCTAAAATAAACAGTACCCCTAGATTTAAATCGATGACTGGGAGGGGTATAGGGATAGGGGCTCATAGTGTTATAGCTAATGTAAGTGCCAGAATGGGAGTTGCCAAAAACAAAAATGGGGATGATGTAGAGGGCCGTACGGGTTCTTTAATAAATAACTTAACTCCGTCAGCGATAGGTTGGAGTAGACCGTAGGGTCCTACTACATTTGGGCCTTTTCGTAATTGTATATAGCCTAGCACTTTTCGTTCAATTAGAGTTAGAAAAGCCACTGCTAGTAGGATTGGTACAATATAGGCCAAGGGATTAATGAGATGATTTATCAGAGTGTTTAGCATAAACTGGGGAGAGGATTTGAACCTCTGGTTTAAAGGGCTTAGACCTTTCGCAATTTACCATGCTCTGCCACCCCAATATGCCCTTATTTTGGGCGGCAGGGGTTGGGCCCTCCCTTTACTTAATTTATTTGTTTTCATTAATTAGGGGTGGGGCATGCTTTAAGTATTGGCCCCCCTTTTCCGATCCTTTCGTACTAGAAAAAGTAGCGTTACAGATAGAAACTGACCTGGATTGCTCCGGTCTGAACTCAGATCACGTAGGACTTTAATCGTTGAACAAACGAACCCTTAATAGCGGCTGCACCATTAGGATGTCCTGATCCAACATCGAGGTCGTAAACCCCCTCGTCGATATGGACTCTGGGAGGGGATTGCGCTGTTATCCCTAGGGTAACTTGGTTCGTTGATCGACTGTGTGTCGGATCATTTTTGGTCAGATGTTCTGTGGCTTAGAGATGTTTCTCTTAGTTTTAGGGGTTTGGCCCATTCCACTCGGAGGCTGGTTTTTCCTCCGCGGTCGCCCCAACCGAAGGTAAGTGTCCATTTTCCATTAAGTTCTTGCTTTTTAATAAGTTGTTTAACATGGGTGGATTTTGTACCTTAAGCTCCAAAGGGTCTTCTCGTCTTGTATATTTATACCCGCTTCTGCACGGATAGATCAATTTCACTGACTGGAAGGGGGAGACAGTTAAGCCCTCGTTTGGCCATTCATACAGGTCTCTATTTAAAAGACAAGTGATTGCGCTACCTTTGCACGGTCAAAATACCGCGGCCGTTGAACCCAAAGTCACTGGGCAGGCTGGACCTCCTATACTTAATATAGTTGCAGGAGGCGATGTTTTTGGTAAACAGGCGAGGCTTGTGTTTGCCGAGTTCCTTCCCTTTCTTTTAGTCTTTCCTATAATATAGCACTCCAGTGTGGGGTTAACGATGTTTGAGTTGTAGGCTCTTCTTGGTTTTTTTGTTGTCTACACTACCCTCTGTTAATTGGGTTCGTTAGTTTCCAGTGGTTTGTCCGATCTGGGTTACACTTGTGCTAGGAGAAGAGCAAGTCTTCTTGTTACTCATTTTAGCATAATTTCTCCTATGGGGGCATAGGATAGCCTGATATTATTAGGGAAATAAGATTTGTTATCAGTATAATAAACTTTTTTCTGTCTGAGCTTTAACGCTTTCTATTTAGGTGGCTGCTTTTAGGCCCACTAGAACAGGATGTTTTCTGTATTTTGATCTTTATTCTCCTGTTAAGGTTGTATCCTTTGTTAAAGGGGCTGTACCCCCTTTAACTAACTTTCGTACTTTTCCCATTATCTTGGGTAAAGATTTTTGATTTGGGGTGTGCGAGGCTGAACTTCTATCCATTTCTCAGGCAACCAGCTATCACCAGGTTCGGTAGGTCTGTCACTTCTACCCGGAGCTCTTCCCACTCTTTTGCCACAGAGACGGGTTAGCCCTATTTTAATAGGCTGTCTCGGGGTAGCTCACCTGGTTTCGGGGTTTCAAACTAAAGGTCTCTTTGCTTGAGGGTGCTGACTAAATCATGATGCAAAAGGTACAAGGTTTAACCTTTGTTTTTTTGTGCTTATATGGGTTATTTCATTTCTCTTTCAGCTTTCCCTTGCGGTACTTTTTCTATTGCTTGGGGTGGAACCTTTTCTGTCTCCCATACTCAGGTAAAAAAATGGTTTAGTTTCGGTATTAAGATTATGTTTTGTTATGAATATTATTTAATTATATTGATGATTAAGCTAGCTGTTTAGCTCAGGGTGATCCAGTTTGCATGGATGTCTTCTCGGTGTAAGTGAGATGCTTAACTAACTCAGCCACGCCCTGAGTTTAATCCAAGTGCACCTTCCGGTACACTTACCATGTTACGACTTGCCTCCCCTTGTCAGTGCTTTTGTGTTAGGTAACGTTATTGCGTTTTGACAGGGGAGAGTGACGGGCGGTGTGTACGCGCCTTAGAGCCGGGTTCAAAAGGACACTCTGTTTCCTTTTTACTACTAAATCCTCCTTCAAGCACTATTTCATGTTGCATATTCGTAGTGTTCTGTGATAGAAAATGTAGCCCATTTCTTCCCACTTCGTGCGCTACACCTCGACCTGACGTTCTGGGTTGTGCCCATTTTGCTTACTTTTGATGCCTTCACAGGGTAAGCTGGCGACGGCGGTATATAGGCTGTAATGGCTAGAAGTGGTGAGGTTTAACGGGGGTTATCGGTTCTAGAACAGGCTCCTCTAGGGGGGTCTAAGGCACCGTCAGGTCCTTTGGGTTTCAAGCTGATGCTCGTAGTACCCTGGCGGACGCCTAATTGTACTGGGGCGTCTGGGTTTACGGCTGAGCATAGTGGGGTATCTAATCCCAGTTTGTTTCTCAGCTCTCGTGGGGTCAGGTTAATTTTGTTAAAGCCACTTTCGTGTGGTTGGGCTTCGGACACCTAGAAGCGTATGACGGCCAAAGGGCCATTTGGCTTTATTTAATTTGTTTCCTTAACCACCCTTTACGCCGTAATATTATTAACTAGGGCCTCTCGTTTAACCGCGGTGGCTGGCACGAATTTTACCGGCCCTCTTAACCCTGACTGAGTCAAGTTTTCACTTATGGCTTAATGTTTATCACTGCTGAATTCCCTTGGGGGTGTGGCTTGGCTAGGCGTCTTGGGCTAAAATTTGTGCCTGATGCCCGCTCCTTATCCCCGGGCAGGGGGATTGAGGGCATATTCACAGGGCTGCGGAGACTTGCATGTGTAAGTTGGGTTATAGCTGATAATAAGGTCAGGACCATGCCTTTGTGCATGTGGGACTTTCTAGGGTCCGTCTTAACATCTTCAGTGTTATGCTTTGAATTAAGCTACACTAGC